AGCACATCCTTATCCTTGTTTTTGGCGATTTCGCATTAATATAAACAAGGACAGGGAACGTTTTACCTACTCCTAACGGTCGGAGCGAGCCCTTGAATAAAGTGGATCTGATCTCCCCAAGTAGGATTTGAACCTACGACCAGTCAGTTAACAGCCGACCGCTCTACCGCTGAGCTACTGAGGAAGGGGGGGTTAGATCTCATCTACGTTCAAGATTCTTGTTCTTTGGACCGACCTATGACCAGTGCATGAACCGTTGAGAAGCCCAAAGCTTCCTTCGGAACTTCTGGAACTTTGCATACACCCCACCCTATATTATAAGGAGAGAAGGTGACGATAGCAATCCCCTTCGCCTCCCCGGAGAGCCCCCAGGGCAAGGGGAGGCGGCGGTCAACCATCACCATGATCTTCTCCACTGCCCCGAGATGCATATTGATCAATCGATCTCCACGGTGCTGCGGACCTGCCAGTTCGCTAGGTATATTCACTCTACCGAAGGGCAACAAAGACCTCTCTCTCCCTGCCAGGGACAAGGGGCCTGCTTATTATCCTAAGAGCTAGAAGGTAATGGTGAGATAGTCTCAACTAGACTCCCTTACCTGTCTTTCCGAACCCTTCGTTGAGTGAAACGGAGCGGACATCATGGCACTTGGAACTGCTATTCGATCATAGAATTGATTTTGATCGAGCAGGAGAAGGTCCCCCTGTCGGTCCTTTCATCTCTCTGCCCGCTCCATGCTGTATAGCCTTCGTTCGGATCATGGGCTGGTTGAATGCCGGGATACGTGAGATTAGATCCGATCTGCCGGTGATTTTGGTATATGAAGTAGTGGGAAGCGTTGAAGTGAGAGGAATCCATATCAGCGATCGTACCGTCATTACTTCAATGATTGGAATTATACCTGATCAATCACTATTTTTTTATCTGTATTTTCTTTCTTTCTCAGCTGAATCCTTTTTTGTTCAAGAGGAATACTTTTTTGACTGATGGAATATCAGTTCTATATGTGTCTCATATAGATAGACATCTATCTATAATGAGATGAACCAAAAATGGAGGAAGGGGAAGAGGGGGAATAGAAAGGGAAAGGAAGAACAGAGAGAGGAATTAACAATTTACGCATGAAAACCATAGGTTAGATAGATATACATAAGCTTATGTTCTTTATTATGTTTAATATTTAGTTGGATATTTCTGTGTTGCATAGATCTCCTATTAGAATGGGTGGAGGGTTTAACTATTGATATGATCAAATCTATTATTATCTATTCTTCCTGTTCCTATTACTATTCTTCCCATTACTAACATTTAATCCTTTCCTTCTGGAACGGGGAGGAAGATTCAATTATTATGAATAACGGGAGATTTGTAAGTGAAAATAGCAATTTACGGAAAGGGCGGAATTGGTAAATCAACGACTAGCTGTAATATATCAATAGCCCTAGCAAGACGTGGTGGAAAAGTATTACAAATTGGATGCGATCCAAAACACGATAGTACCTTTACTCTTACAGGATTTCTGATACCTACAATTATAGATACTTTGCAGTCCAAGGATTATCATTATGAGGATGTTTGGCCCGAAGATGTGATTCACAAGGGTTATGGAGGAGTAGACTGTGTAGAAGCAGGGGGGCCACCCGCAGGAGCCGGATGTGGGGGATATGTGGTAGGAGAGACTGTAAGATTGTTGAAAGAATTAAATGCATTTCATGAATATGATATTGTATTATTCGATGTACTAGGCGATGTAGTTTGTGGAGGTTTTGCTGCTCCATTGAACTATGCGGATTATTGCGTAATAATCACAGATAATGGATTTGATGCATTATTTGCAGCCAATCGTATTGCTGTCTCTATTGGGGAAAAAGCTCGTACACATATACTTCGATTAGCAGGCTTGGTCGGAAATCGTACATCTAAAATAGATCTTATCGATGAATATGTAGAAGTCTGTCCAATGCCTATAATAGAGGTCTTACCTCTTATCGAAGAGATTCGAATATCTAGAGTCAAGGGTAAAACCTTATTTGAAATGGTTGAATCCGAGCCATCCCTTAGCTATGTGTGTGAACATTATTTGAACATAGCAGATCAGATGTTGTCTCAACCAGAAGGTATTGTACCAAAAGAGATTCCGGATCGAGAATTCTTCAGTTTACTTTCCGATTCCTACCTAAGTCCCATTAATGATGGAGAACAGGAGAAGAATCAGGAAAATTTGCTTGGATTTACGATGGTTTGAGATCAACAATTGATTCGTTGATCGGTTCGTTGGAAGATCTATTTATGCCAGTGGAGATCTCTGAAACTATCACCTTTGAATGCGAAACGGGTAATTATCATACTTTTTGTCCCATTAGCTGTGTATCTTGGTTATACCAAAAGATTGAAGACAGTTTCTTTTTGGTGATAGGCACGAAGACATGTGGTTATTTTCTACAAAATGCACTTGGAGTTATGATCTTTGCAGAGCCTCGCTACGCAATGGCAGAATTAGAAGAAGGGGATATTTCGGCTCAATTGAATGATTATGAAGAATTGAAAAGGCTTTGTATTCAAATAAAAAAAGATAGAAACCCCAATGTCATCATATGGATAGGTACTTGTACTACAGAAATAATAAGAATGGATTTAGAAAGTATGGCACCAAGGTTGGAATCTGAGATTGGAATACCAATTGTAGTAGCAAGAGCAAATGGGCTGGATTATGCTTCTACTCAGGGGGAAGACACTGTGCTAGCTGCGATGGCACATCGTTGTTTAGAACAGGAATCCTTCATTCGTGAACGGAATGGAACTATGCAAGATTTATTCCCCTTCACTCCTCTTCTAAAAAAAGAAGAACTAATAGAGTATGCAGATCATCCTCCCTTGACTCTTTTTGGATCCCTACCTTCAAATGTAACTTCTCAACTCAATTCGGAATTAAGGCATCAATCCGTCAAGGTATCAGGTTGGTTACCCGCTCATAGATATACTCATCTTCCATCATTAGGTGATGGAGTCTATGTCTGTGGTGTCAATCCATTTCTGGGTCGTACAGCAACAACTTTGGTAAAACGTGAAAGATGTAGATTAATCGGAGCTCCTTTTCCTATCGGTCCGGACGGAACGCGTGCTTGGATCGAAAAGATTTGTCCTGTGTTTGATATTGAAACCCAAGGTCTGGAGGAAAGGGAGAAACGGATGTGGGAAAGTTTGAAGGATTATATTTCTTTAGTATGTGGAAAATCTGTCTTTTTCATGGGAGATAACCTGCTAGAAATACCTCTAGCAAGATTCTTAATTAGATGTGGAATGATCGTTTATGAGATTGGTATTCCATATATGGATAAACGATATCAAGCTGCTGAATTAGCACTTTTACGAGATACATGTATAGAGATGTGTGTGCCAATACCACGAATTGTGGAAAAACCAGATAATTATAATCAAATACGGCGTATGCGTGAGTTACAACCCGACTTAGTCATCACCGGAATGGCTCATGCTGATCCGTTAGAAGCAAGAGGAATGAATACTAAATGGTCGGTTGAATTCACTTTTGCGCAGATTCACGGATTTGCCAATGCGAGGAATGTCCTTGAATTAGTCACCCGACCCTTGCGGCGTAACGACGATTTAGAGGACTTGGGCCGGACCAGCCTAGTCAAAAGGGACAACAAGTTCTAAATATCCTACCAATAGTAATAGTAAGATTTCCAGATCGAATATATGTGCTAATGGCATATGTATATATAGATTAAATCTATGTTATAAACATGGATGTGCATATATGTGCATATATGGTATGGAAAGATCGAGTAAAGATCAATTGCAAATTGGGACCAATTCTATGAAATTGAACTCATGAATGTATAAAATAATAACTATTCATATCCATATCTCCCAGATATGGGAGATATCGGAATAATTTATATAATCATTACACGTCTTTAAAGAAGGATTTTGAATATGATACTTATAGTACTGAGTCTACCATGGGATTCAATATCATCACGGGTAGAAGTATCAGGTCCGATCATTTTATTTGGACTATATTACGGATTTATTACCACCTTGCCCATTGGTCTTTCTCAGATATCCCCTATGAGAACTTTCCTTCTGGAAGGAACTGTTGATGGTATAGTAGCTATAAGTGGTTCTATTATAGGGCAATTAATAGTCTTTTTATCGATGTACTATTCACCCATCTATGCAGCGTTGGGTAAACCTCACGCAATAACTTTACTAGTTGTACCCTACATGTTTCTTCATTGTTTCCATACCACTGAGAAACTTTCAAATTCAAAATCTCTGCACCCCCTAAATTTACTAAACAATCCTGGAATTCTAGGTCTATTTATGGATAGCCTGATTTTTCAATTACTGAATCCTATTATTTTACCAAGTCCCATATTAACAAGACTGATGAACCTTTTTCTTTTTCGTTATAGCAATAATATATTATTTGTAATAAGTAGTTTTTGTGGTTGGTTGGGTGGTCATGTTCTATTCATAAGATTGGCAAGATTGGTATATTTTCGTATGGAACGTGATTCACCTATAGGCTATACTATATTAAAACGCTATATAAATAGAACTTTTAGTATTCTTATTTATTATTTCTGTTTATTATATTTGGGTAGAACTCCGTCGCCGTTTATTATTTATAATAAAGAAATAAATGATGACTTTGTGTATAGGAATCAAAATGAGTCTCAAGGACTCCCCAATGAAGAATCACCATGGTTCGATCAACCATGGCCCATTATTTTGTTTGATCATCGCAGATGGAATAGGCCATTACGATATATCAGAAATAGTCCATTTACCCACTCGGGTCCTGTAAAGGCTGGAGTATCCCAATATTTCTTCGACACATGTTTAAGCGATGAAAAGCAAAGGGTATCTTTCACATCTCTACCTAGTATGTCGATATTTTGGGAAAGAATCAGAAAATATAGGGATCTTTCAAATACCTTTTCCTCATCCGAAGATGTTTATTATCAATGGACTTGTACTGAAGAACGGAGAAAGAAGAGCTTGGGCGATGAATTCAGGAATCGAATAGAAGCTCTAGGCAATGGATCCCCTGTTGGAGATATGGTGGAAAAAGGAGTGAAATTATCCAAATCTCAGGGAGATTCCTTGCCTAAGATGCATGATCCTTTTCTGAATGGGCCATTTCGTGGAATAATTGATAAATTACGATCACCTTGGATTTTGAGCGATTCAATCAATTTGGATCTTCCGGATTTAACAAAGGTATCTACGAAGGACTCCGCGGAGGGATCTTGGAATAATCAAATTGAAGATCGGATCTCTGATCATTGGCAAGAATTGGAACGCAAAAACTTTCCGCTGCCCTGGGAACCACTATCTACAGATACTGTTCACTCGCTCGTTAATTCAGAGAATTGGGAGATCTATACGAAGGATTTGCCAAATATAGCTTATTTGAACAATCGAGGAATTCATAGAATAGATTCTTTGGAAATGGCTTCAAATAATGAAGAGATTCATGCAAAATACTCGTTGAGAGATTTTTCAGAAATAGTCTCATGTGATCGAAAGATCTATATTGAGGTTCTATTGGAAATAGCTTCATGTAATAAAGAGACCTATACAAGGTATTTGTTGGATATTCCTGGTATGATTGACAATAAAAATGTTATGTCCACAAGTCCCATGAGATGGGAATTAATCCTTAGTCTTCCTCCTGCGGAACAGGCTTCACTTTTTGAGCATTTGGGACAGAAGGAATGGACAGCACTCCGGGATCTTTGGAATGATTCATCTACGAGTGATTCGGCCCAAATAAAAGATATTCCTGCCCTTTGCGGGAAAATACTCTGCAATGAACCTTTCGAAATTACAGAGGTTCAGAAACATGTGCCTCGATGGTCCTACAATTTGAGAAGCGGTAGATATGACTTCATACCCTCAATAAATGATCTTCGCCCAAGAAAGATCAGGAGTATAACAATTATCGACCCGAACGGAATACAGAGAATTGTGAGACGTTATTCAGAAGAGTCAGATTTTCGTCGGAACCTAGTAAAAGGATCCATGCGTGCTCAAAGACGTAGAACTGTAATATGGAAAATGATACAAACGGGTGCACATTCCCCTTTATTCCTGTTTTTGGGAAGAATGGAAATACCCACTTTTCAAAAAGATTCTTTTGATATACCCGATAGAGTAGATCTGAAACAGATTGTTACAAATTTGATGAATAAAGACTCAAAATCGGGAAGAACTTATTCTGGGGAGAGATCGAAAGTTGATCGTCTCTCAATAGCAGACAAATTGGATTTCTCACTAAATCAAAAAATAAGAGGTTCTATCTTAGTGACCCAATCAATTCTTAGAAAACATATAATATTACCCTCATTAATAATAACTAAAAATATTGGTCGTATGCTATTATTTCAAGTCCCCGAATGGGATGAAGATTGGGGAGAATGGAGTAGAGAAATTCATATCAAGTGCACTTATGATGGGATTGAATTCTCAGAAACAGAATTTCCGGACAGATGGCTCAGAGATGGCATTCAGATAAAGATTCTATTCCCTTTTCGTCTGAAACCCTGGCATGAATCTGAGCTCCAATTTGACAAAGGAGAAAAATCGAGTTCTAGCTATTTAACGACCTGGGGTTTGGAAACTGAAGTACCTTTTGGTTATCCAAAAAGAATAACTTCCTTTTGGGAACCCATTATCAAAGAATTGAAAGGACGATTGATAAGAACGGTTCTATCAGGAATAGGACGAATAAAGAAACCCGGGCCTCAACCGGATAATATAAGTACAAGAGATATCGGAATAAATAACCAGATCCTGAATAAATATCAATTACTAATTGGGACTAGGCCTGCGAGTAGTGCAAATTTTCCACCGGAGATTCAGGATCGATCTGGATATGGAACTCGAACAAATATTGAGGATCTAGATGATTGGACAACCACAACGAATGATCAGATCAAACAGATTACTGATAAATATCTAGTGAATTTAGGGATTAATATTGATCTAGAGAAAAAGAATAATCAATGTTCCATTTATATAGGATCGAAATTCAAAACGCGATTGGTTCAGATTCGGCAAATACTTGTTCAATTTATAAAGAGAAGTGTACGATTGATTCGGAAATGGCCCTATTTAATGAATCTATTTATTGAAAGAATGGGCAGAGATATTTCCCTAAGCGTTATTCGCCTCATCAGGTTAAACATACAATTTTATATTAGATTGATGAGGAATCTTGTAGCAATTTACAGAAGAATCTATCCTTTTAAGAACGATATCTCGGAGACAAATGAGGGTAAAATCCCCAAGTACCATTCAATTCCCAAAGAGATACGAGATTTACAAATTGGCTCCGATCGAGACATGATCTTAATGTCCCAAGCATATATATTTCACGAGATATGGCAAATAAGAGCAATGAACAAGTCCCATTCAAAATATCTATTACAACATCAAACATCGTATCCTTTTATCAAAGATAATATCAAAGAATTCTTAGATATACAAAGAATCTTGTATTCTAAAGAACCGCAAGATTTGAGAGGAAATGACTGGAAAGAGTGGGTAAAATGTTGCGATCGGTACAATTTATCCTCACAGATATGGTCTGGAATAGCACCACAGAGATGGAGGAATGAAGTGAATAAGCAACGGATAATTGATGATCGAGATTTTATTCATTCCTATGAAGAAAATCTATTCATTCCCTATGAGCAACAACAGGGATATCCTCCTTTTTTGGTGAAACTTTCCCCGGGACAACCCCGGAAACTGAACAAACGTTGCAGATACAATCTTTTTTCATATAGTTATATTGATTTCACAAAAGACTTAGATCTTAATGGACTGCCGGTACGACAGAATGAACGGGAAGAGATCCTATCTAATAGTGGTATTATACGCGAATTGGAACTTTTTGATACATTGGATAATCTAAATATTATCAATTGTCAAGAGATTCCTAGGAAAAGGTATATTCATGATACTACGAATTCTCAGGAGATCAGCGAGGAAGAAAGAGACAATCTCTCCTTTACCAATTCTCCAATAATTCCTAAAATAAGAACGGATCGTTCCAGATCAAATTTAAGGTTATGGTTATTCCCAGAACTTGTAGAAATGAATAATACATATAAACCTAAATTGATGGTCATACTGAGAAAGTCGCTTCTACGGGAGGAACGCAAAGATATTTTTAGATCATATGGGAAAGAAGAAGATGTTAGATCAAATGTTCAAGACCAAGAAAAGTTTGTTGGATCGAATGCTCAGGGCAGAGAAAGAAAGGATAATGGGAACAATGAATACGATGAGGTAGAACTTCCATTGGAAGATGGAAAAACTGTTGAAGCTGCTATTCAATTTAGATGGGCAGAATCCATAGCGAGAGAACTTGAAAATAACATAAATATATGTTCTCTTTTAAGTGGAATGAAGGATCCGGAAAGAATTGCTATGCCCTATCTTCGAACAGGAGATTTGGACCTGGATCTAATGTCTCATTTGATTGATAAGGATGTTTCAGGAACAGTAAAGGATGGAATATTGATTATCGAGCCATTCCGGTTATCTGAGGTGCTGGATGATTTATTCCTTATGTATAAAATCGTAAGTATTTCATTAAGATTTAAGGATAGATTCCGGGGAAGGGCAGATGGAAATCTTTTTGATGGATCTGTACGACGCGGAGGAATTATTGGAGATGGGGATGATAACATTTCAAGTTCCCTCATTTTTGAAGAGATTTTGCTTCCGAGACGCCGTAGAGAATTTAGAATTCTAAATCGTTTCGATATGGAGAACGATCTATATGAAAATGCAGAACTTTACGATGAAAAGGACGCACAGAACTACGAAGAACTCATGGAAAGAGATCAACATTTTGACACAGATATAGTTCAAATAACTAAACGTTTTCTTTGGCCTAGTTATCGATTAGAGGATCTGGCTTGTATGAATAGATATTGGTTCAATACAAATGATGGGAGTCGATCTGTTATGTTAAGAATACGTATGTATCCCTAGTTTTATATTGGTAAATGGGATCTATTAAATAGAGATTCAATCATAATAAAGAACATAAACCTATGTATCTCTATCTAACCTATGCGTTTCGCGCATAAAATGGACATATTGCGAATAATAGATAGATATGTAGATAGATATTTCATAATACATCCATTCCGTGTTGATGGAACGAATCAAAGAAGAAAAAAAAACTCTTAAATACTTAGAATGTATTACCTTTTTAAATTTGATCTATTCGATCCTATCGATATAGGAATCTCTCGTCTATCTGTATTCCGCTGTAAATAGAAATTATTTCTATGTCATTCAATGAGAAGGAATGCTCGGAACAAATTATTTTATGGATCATAAAATGATTAATGAATCTCGTTTTTCTTTCTGACCATGAATCAATCTTCTATCCCGAGAAAGTAGTTCTTATGCAAAAAAATGCGCCCATTCGTTCATCTCTGATTCTTGAAGAACGGAAAGAAGGATCTGTTGAATCTCAGATATGCCATTTAACTGATCGGATTCTGAGACTTACCCATCATTTGGAACTGCACCGAAGAGACTATTCATCCCAAAGAGGTTTGTGGCAAATTTTGGGAAAACGTAAGCGACTTCTGGTTTATTTGTCCAAGAGAGATATATTGAGTTACGATGATCTAATAGGTAAATTAAGTATTCGTGGGCTAAAAGCCCGTTGATTTAAGTTTGAAATCCCAATTTTTTTTTGTTGTTAGATTCCGGATCTTAGTGAACCGTCCCCCCCCCCTTTTTTTCCCACCAATTTATGGAACGAATCGGAGGAGAATGACATATGACCGTGCTTGCTAGAGAAAAAGACTCCATGATAGTAAGTATGGGTCCCCATCATCCATCGATGCATGGTGTTCTTCGACTTATTGTTACTCTAGATGGTGAAGACGTTATTGGCTGTGAACCCATATTAGGTTATTTACATAGAGGGATGGAAAAGATTGCTGAAAACCGAACAATTGTCCAATATCTCCCCTATGTAACACGATGGGATTATTTAGCTACTATGTTTACAGAAGCAGTAACGGTAAATGCACCGGAAAGGTTGGGAAATATTCAGGTACCTAGAAGGGCTAGCTGTATCAGAGTGATCATGCTAGAGTTGAGTCGTATAGCTTCTCATTTGTTATGGCTTGGACCCTTCATGGCTGATATTGGTGCACAGACTCCTTTTTTTTACATTTCCAGAGAGAGGGAATTTATATATGATTTATTCGAAGCTGCCACGGGTATGCGAATGATGCATAATTATTTTCGTATCGGAGGAGTAGCTGTAGATTTGCCCTATGGTTGGATAGATAAATGTTTGGATTTTTGTGATTATTTCTTACCAAAAGTAGCTGAATATGAAAGGCTTATTACGCGTAATCCCATCTTTTTAGAACGAGTTGAAGGAGTAGGCATCATTGGTAGGGAAGAAGCAATAGATTGGGGCTTATCAGGACCTATGCTACGAGCTTCCGGAATACAATGGGATCTTCGTAAAGTTGATCATTACGAATGCTACGACGAATTTGATTGGGAGATCCAATGGCAAAAAGAAGGAGATTCATTAGCTCGTTACTTGGTACGAATTGGGGAAATGACAGAATCTATCAAAATTATTCGACAGGCCCTAAAAATAATTCCGGGAGGACCTTATGAGAATTTGGAAGCCCGACGCCTAGATAAAGGCAAAGATTCGGAATGGAATGATTTTGAACTTCGATTTATTAGTAAAAAATCTTCCCCTACTTTTGAGTCACCAAAGCAAGAACATTATGTGAGAGTAGAAGCTCCCAAAGGAGAATTAGGAATCTTTTTAATGGGAGATGATAGTATTTTCCCCTGGAGATGGAAAATTCGCCCACCTGGTCTTATTAATTTGCAAATTCTTCCTCAACTGGTTAAAAGCATGAAATTGGCCGATATCATGACAATTTTGGGTAGTATAGATATCATTATGGGAGAGGTTGATCGTTAAATGGTGATTAATACGACGGATCCCGGGGAACAGGCTATAAATTTGTCTTCTGTACTGGGATTTATAAAAGAGATCTCCGGTCTCATATGGATTAGAATTTACATCCTTACTCCTATATTAGGAGTTGCAATAGGATTATTAGTTATTGTATGGCTAGAAAGAAAGATATCTGCAGGAATACAACAGCGTATTGGGCCTGAATACGCCGGTCCTTTGGGAATTCTTCAAGCTTTGGCAGATGGGATCAAACTACTTCTGAAAGAGGATGTTATCCCATCTAGAGGGGATGTTTGGTTATTCAGCCTTGGACCAGCTATAGTGGTTATACCAATTTTTTCGAGTTATTTGCTAATTCCCTTTGGTCGCCACATCGTTTTAGCTGATCTTAGTATAGGTGTCTTTTTCTGGATCGCCATTTCAAGTATTGCTCCTCTTGGACTTCTTATGGCGGGATATGGATCAAATAATAAATATTCTTTTTCAGGTGGTCTCCGAGCTGCTGCCCAATCCATCAGTTATGAAATCCCTCTAGCTTTATGTGTGTTATCCGTATCTCTACGTGTGATTCGTTAGAATATGAGCTTTCTCCTCTTCATAGAAGAAGGGGAAAGGAGGTGAATAGGAATAATATCTCTTATTCATTCCGATAAACAAACTAGATAGTCATATGGGTGAGATCAAACAGCTTACAAATTCGCAGTAATAGGATCGAGTCCCATCCCCCATGTACAAGAGTGAAGGCATGCACAACCAGTGAAAACTGTGTACCCCAGTTCATATATTAGTCATTGAAGCCTGACAGCGGGGGCAAAAGAAAAACTGTATGAAGTTCATACTATCATACCGAAGATCGAGCAAAAGTAGATGGTCAGGAACACAAAAATACATGAAAGATTAGTGAGAAAGATAACGAAACATGATTTTTAAGAGGTGTTTCTATATCAATGGGATGGCAATGAGGACTTGGCGTTGGTAGAGATGATCAAGTAGTACTTCCCCGGGGCCCCGATCTGGAGTCTGTTCCTATTTACTGGAAAAAAAGGCTGTCAGGAACGAAGTAATCCTTTTCGCAGTTCTACTATCCTTCTCCTATGGGAAAGATGGATAAAGGTTGTTTCCTTTCCTTCTTTTTTTTTTTTATTTTATTTTTTCTTTTATAAATCAATAGACTATTGTCTAAATATCATTCGTGATTGACGGAATCTCGAGTGAAATGGTAATATGGATCCCCCCCATACCCCCATAGTGTGGAGAAGGAATTGTTGTATTATTTCATTAATGGGCCTAGCTGTTACTAACAAAGAATTGTGAAGGTCGAGATAGGTTCAAAAGCTCTTGTTATTGTAGCAGACAGAATCTCAGTGGTCCAATTCGTAGCACTTTAATGTTTCTTTTCTCTTTTATTCTCTCCCCTCCCCATTGTGCGAGGTGCAGAGATAATATCAAAGGATTGTTCCTTCTACTTCTCAATGGCCATTGAGGAGCCGTATGAAGCTGAAGTTTCACGTACGGTTTCGAAATAGAGATGAGAACAGTGATGCTCTCATCGACTATAATTATCTAACAGTTCAAGTACGGTTGATATAGTTGAAGCACAATCTAGGTATGGGCTTTGGGGATGGAATTTGTGGCGTCAACCCATAGGATTTATAGCTTTTTTTATCTCTTCCCTAGCGGAATGTGAAAGATTGCCCTTTGATCTACCAGAAGCGGAAGAAGAATTGGTAGCGGGTTATCAAACCGAATATTCGGGTATAAAATTTGGTTTATTTTATGTCGCTTCCTATCTGAATCTATTGGCTTCTTCATTGTTTGTGACAATTCTCTATTTGGGCGGCTGGAACTTTTCTATTTCATCCATACCAATTTTTGAACATTTAGAATGGGATTCCATAAATGGAACTAGTGAGGTCGTTGGCATAACGACGGGGATCCTTATCACATTAGTTAAAGCTTATCTGTTCTTGTTCATTTCTATCACGGCGAGATGGACTTTGCCCAGAATGAGGATAGACCAATTATTGGATCTTGGCCGGAAATTTCTTTTACCCATTGCTCTAGGTAATCTATTACTGACAGCTTCTTTCCAACTTATTTTATTGTGACAAAATATAATTATTTTATTGTGACAAAATATAATTAAAAAAAAAAAAAAAAATAGGTCCTGTCCTGTGGCACATCCAAAATTGATAGATTAAATATATCTATGAAGAGAAAGAAATATATACGAAATGATCCATTCAAGGATATCTGCCATATGTTCTCTATGGTGACTGGATTTATAGATTATAGTCAACGAGCAATACAAGCTGCGAGATACATAGGTCAAGGCTTTATGGTTACCCTATATCACATGAATCGTTTACCCATGACTATTCAATATCCCTATGACAAGTTGATCCCATCGGAACGATTTCGTGGGCGGATTCATTTCGAATTTGATAAATGTATTGCTCGTGAAGTATGTGTCCGTGTATGCCCGATCGATCTACCCGTTGTTGATTGGAACTTTGGAAAGTATATTAGGAAAAAACGATTAGAAAATCATAGTATTGATTTCGGAATTTGTATTTTTTGTGGGAATTGTGTTGAGTATTGTCCCACAAATTGCCTGTCGATGACTGAAGAATATGAACTTTCGACCTATGATCGTCATGAATTGAATTATGATCAGATTGCTCTAGGGCGTTCACCAATATCGGTGATTGGGGATCCTACAATTCGAACAATCTTTAGTTCAACTTTTTTGTCCGAAAGAACTATGAACAGGCATATCGATTCAAGAACTGTTACCAGTTCTACAAATTCAATATGAGATTACGATCGGGGAGAACTGGTAGATAGGGACCATCTATTCTATTTGTTTTTTTTTTTTTCTTTGATCAGCTGATAATTAGTAACCCTATTTAAAATCCCGCTAGGAATATGACCGAGGATATATCATTGATCGGTAGATCATTGATCGGAATATATATATATATATATATCATTGACCCATCAAATTATGGATCAGTCTATTTAATTAACATATTCGAATAGTTGCAGTAGGAATATTCATGTTCGGTGTATCAAATAGGTATATGGATAGGGTAACCTCTTTGTTAAGCAAATGAATGGGATTGTGAGAAGGAATGTTGGAGCTTACCATGCACATAATGGATCTACCTGGACCGACGCATTATATTCTTTTTGTTCCTATAGGACTGGGTATTATATTAGGAGGTTTGGGAGTAGTACTACTTACAAATATAATTTATTCTGCCCTTTCATTGGGACCGGTTCTTGTTTGTATATCCCTATTATATATATTATTAAACGCGGATTTCGTAGCTGCCGCACAGATCCTAATCTACGTAGGAGCTGTAAATGTATTGATCGTATTTGCCGTGATGTTGATGAATAACCAAAAAGATCCAAATTATGTTCCTCTCTGGACCGTCGGAGATGGCATCACTTTAGTAGTTTGTACAAGTCTCTTCTGTTCATTAATTGCTATTATTCCGAACACATCATGGTCCAACATATCTCTGACTACAAAATATAATCAAATTTTAGAACAGGACTTAATTAACAATGTTCAACGCATTGGGGCTCATTTGTCAACTGATTTTTTACTTCCATTCGAACTTCTTTCTATAATCCTTTTAATTGCCCTCGTGGGAGCAATTACTATAGCTCGCCGGGAGGAAATAGTCTGAATGTAAAGTAGCGGGTGAAATATCATGATCTTACAGATAATAATAATATAAAAGAATAAAATATGAAATGAAGATCTAAAATAAGAAACTTTCTTTTATAGAACTTCTGTTCGTATCCGAATCAATCGAGGTTAATGGGGAGTTGATCAATTATGCTCGAGCATGCACTTATTTCAGGTGCTTATTTGTTATCTATTGGTATTTATGGACTGATCACAAGCCGGAACATGGTTAGAGCGCTTATGTGTCTTGAGTTAATGCTGAATGCGGTTAATGTAAATCTCGTAGCATTCTCCAATTCTTTTGATTGTCGACAAGTAAAGGGAGACATTTTCTCGATCTTTGTTACCGCTATTGCAGCCGCTGAAGCAGCCGTTGGATTAGCTATTGCTTTAGCAATATATCGTAACAGGAAATCGATTCGTGTCGATCAATTTAATTTGTTGAAATGGTAACGGAGCACATAGGGTCTCCGGGTGGATTGATCAGGAATGAGTAGATTTATCCACAAAGAAATAATAGGTATATCCATCTATCAATCTATATAAATAAATATAGATACATAAATATATGTAGATGTACCTCTTATCTGTATGTGATCGAGATCAATGGATTATTATGATTGATGAAGAACGTTATTCGATCCATATCGAACTTATTAGCAAGTTGTATCTGACTAACGCAGTTGAGCCATATTTGAAAATCCGGAAAGATCGAAGTTATACAAGTAACTTCGCCCCACTGAACAGATACATGATATAAACATATCTATTCTAAACATATCTATTCAAAATATCACTGAGAGTATACGATCGCTGATTTGTTCAATATCAATAATATCTCGTTAGTGGCCTATCCTATATTATGAGATCTTATAAAATTGAGAACTTCTGACATCCTAACTAATGGGAGTTAATAGATCCAATGGCACATTCAGTCAAAATTTATGATACATGCATTGGTTGTACTCAATGTGTACGAGCTTGTCCCACAGATGTATTGGAAATGATACCTTGGGAAGGATGTAAAGCTAAGCAAATTGCTTCTGCTCCAAGAACAGAAGATTGTGTAGGTTGTAAGAGGTGTGAATCTGCTTGTCCAACGGACTTCTTGAGTGTACGCGTTTATTTGTGGCATGAGACAACTCGCAGCATGGGTCTAGCTTACTAATCAATATAGATCACAAAGATTGTTAGATCCATCTTTTATTTGTTATTCTCTTTTTTTTATTTCACTGGTAAAAACCTATGCTCAACCCGAGATCTTGAGCATGGGTTTTTCAATAGAAAATCTCTTCCATTTCCATCATGAGTGATTTACCTTGGTTAACAACAATTGTGATTTTGCCCATATCCGCGGGTTTATTAATCCCATTATTCCCTCATAGAGGGAATAAGATAATTCGATGGTATACTCTAGGTATTTGCTTATTGGAATTCCTCCTAATGACTTATATATTTTGTTATCATTTTCATTTTGACGATCCATTGATCCAATTGGAAGAAGATTATGACTGGATAGATCTTATTGATCTTCATTGGAGACTGGGAATTGATGGACTTTCTATTGGACCTATTTTATTGACGTCATTTGTTACTACTTTAGCCACTTTAGCCGCCTGGCCAGTTACCCGAAATCCCCGATTATTTTATTTCTTGATGTTGGCAATGTACAGCGGCCAAGTGGGATTATTTGCTTCTCGAGATGTTCTACTTTTCTTTCTTATGTGGGAGCTAGAACTAATTCCCGTTTACTTGCTTTTATTCATGTGGGGAGGAAAAAGACGTCTATACTCGGCTACAAAGTTCATTTTGTACACTGCAGGTGGTTCTATTTTTATCTCAATGGGAGTTTTAAGCATGGGTCTCTATGGATTTGATGGACCAACATTAGATTTTGATATATTGGCTAATAAATATTATCCTCTAGCGCTGGAAATAGTGCTCTATTTAGGATTCTTCATCGCTCATGCCATCAAATTGCCAATTCTCCCTTTGCACACCTGGCTACCAGATACTCATGGGGAAGCGCATTATAGTACATGTATGCTTTTGGCTGGAATTCTATTGAAAATGGGAGGATATGGACTAATTCGAATTAATATGGAATTATTACCTCATGCTCATTCTCTACTTTCGCCATGGTTGGTAATAGTAGGAGCGGTTCAAATCATCTATGCAGCTCTAACTTCTCTGAGTCAACGTAATTTGAAAAGGAGAATAGCCTATTCATCAGTATCTCATATGGGTTTTGTAATTATAGGAATCGGTTCCATGGCAGACACGGGTCTAAACGGAGCCATTTTGCAAATGATTTCTCATGGATTAATTGGTGCTGCACTTTTCTTCTCGGCAGGAACAAGTTACGACGGTATACGTACTCTTCTTCTTGACAGGATAGGAGCAATGGCTATACCAATGCCCAAAATATTTACTATGTTCAGTAGCTTTTCAATGGCTTCCCTCGCATTGCCAGGGATGAGTGGTTTCGTAGCGGAATCTATGATACTTCTGGGAATAATTACTAGTCGCAAATATTCTTTTATTTTTCAAATAGTTATTGCTGCAATAATGGCAATTGGAATGATATTAACTCCTATTCATTTGTTATCTATGTTACGTCGAATGTTCTATGGATATAAGTTTTTAAACGTCCCGAACCCATATTTCACGGATTCTGGACCACGAGAAATCTTTATTTCAATCTGTCTTTTTCTGCCAGTAATAGGTGCTGGTCCTTATCCTGATCTAGTTCTATCCCTATGGAACAATAAGGTAGAAGCTATTATGTTTCGATCCTTCCATGAATAAAAAAAAAAACTACTTTCGTACTTTTTAAATAAATTGTCAACTAGATAGCTATGGGATACGATCAAATTATCTTATTCATCTCTCGAAGAGAGATGAATAGGATGGGGTAGAAAGAATGAACAATTCAATTTGTTTCGGATGTAGCTCAAGTTATTTCAAGTAATGATCATATCATTCTATGGTAGCTATTTTAAATAACTTGGACAAGTTACTAATTCCATTTAAAAATCCCATTTAATAACTAGACTCTCTGGAATAGATACTCTTTTTATTCCATAAATCAAGGGTCCAAGTCTATTTTTAGTTATGTGCTAAATCAACCATCCATAGCTATGCAAACCTATTCCTAATAGATCGACTCCCAAATAACAGATCCAAATTATAAAGGATCCTAAAGAAGCTATAATTGCTGGGTTTTCATCTTGCCAATCCTTATTCAACCTGGTATGCAAATAAATTGCAAATATGGTCCAAGTGATCAATGCCCAGGTCTCCTTAGGATCCCAGCTCCAATGAGATCCCCATGCTTCATTAGCCCATACTGCTCCAGAAAGAATACCTATAGTTAAAAGAATAAAGCCTAGACCAATAACACGATAACTCCAAGAATCTAATTGTTGAGTCAATTGACATTTACGATGATTCGTGAATGACAAAAAAGAATTGTTTTGCAAATCAACTTTTTCTTGTTCATGTAAATACCAATTATTCCTATAGAGAAAGGGCCAAATGACTGAATTGTCTTTCGCACCGAGAAGCGAAAGAATCCTTCTATTTCTACGAGATGCAATGACCAGAAAAGCTATTGATGATAGGGATCCACACAAAAGGGTTGCATAGCTGAGCAATATCATGCTTACATGCATCATTAACCAATGAGATTGTAGAGCAGGTACCAACATTGCAGATTGTTGCATTTCCTTCGGAAGACCTGAAGTAGCAAAACCATGAGTTAACATAGCGCTTGGTGCAGTGATTGCGCCTAACCCTCGATTCTTTTGGCTTCGTACTTCTAGAACTATATGAATCAAAGATGAACTCCATGAAAGGAACATGAATGACTCATACAAATTACTTAACGGTAAATGTCCTGAATAAAGCCAACGAGTAACTAATAATCCCGTTGTACAGACAAGAGTGACTATCATGCCTTTTCCTCCCGAACTACTTAGTCCTTCAATTCTATGGACCAAGGTTCCCCAATAAGTGAGAGTGACAACAGAAATAAGAGAAAAAGATACGTGAGCCAATATATGTTCTAAGGTGATGAATATCATAATAAACCCATTTTCTCATATGATTTTAAAATAGGATCGATAGGAGAAATACAATAGGATAAATGAGAAAGAGTCACTATAAAATAATGATCTGCTATAGGTAAAAGAGAAATAGAAATGAGTTGAACAGAATAGGAAGGAGATCAGCGGAAGTCTTTTCTAAGAATGCCGCCACTCGGATTCGAACCGAGATGCTCTAGCACTGCTTCCTAAGAGCAGCGTGTCTACCAATTTCACCATGGCGGCTCGGTAAAGGCTATACTAGCTTATTTATGCTGGATCGTCAATGTGCTCAAAACAGGGTTGGCAGGGAGAGTAATTAATGCAGATTGGTTTAAATATAAGTTTGGAGATTGAATCAATGTGATGTTGGTCGTTACAACGGAGCATGGCGCAGCTTGGTAGCGTGCCATCTTGGGGTGGTGGAGGTCGTGGGTTCAAATCCCGCTGCTCCGAAGGGGAATGAAGAGTCCCATTCAATTCCATTATTAAGCAATAGAATATCCCTATCACTTATATCAATAGGATGTAAGCAGCTAGATCTCGAGTATGGAATAAAGAGAGATACATGGGAAAGGGCTTCATACTGTAACTTTTCACTTTCTCGTTGGAATAATGATTTGTGAATAATTGAATGATATCAATATCAGAATAGGATGAAATTACGATTTCGACGGGTCAGATATCCTTTATAATTATATTATTCCTTAACCTATTTTTGGCATGATCGATCTATCGGACTTTAGTAGTTACGAACGAATAGGGGAAAAGTATACTATTGAGATTAGGCCCTTAATGAGACATTATATCGCGAGCTTAGTAATAAGAGTCTATCGAGCTATTGGAGCGTTAAAAAAAAATAAAAAAAAAAAAAAAGAAATAAAGGATTCTTCCCCATAAATTACGCTCTAGGAAGTTAGAGCTAGGTCATTAATGGGAGCCAATGACGGGGATCAGGTATGCTAAGACGTCGTACAAGGTTACATGCTTAGGCTTCCTTTGGCTAGCCCCTTAAAGATTATGTTTCTATTCTCTTTAAATGGGTTACAAATGGCTAGATATATAATAACTCTAGCCATGAGTCATATTAAAAAAATAAAGCACTTCTTTAAAGCACTTATTTATGTATGACCATAAAAAAGATAGCTGTTGGAACAAGAGTGAAATGGATCCATTAAGTTACTATTACTGTATCCAGCAATTGCGTGATATCCCGAATAGAATAGAAAGAGCAAGAGCCCAATATCTGAAAATTAGTAATTATTCACCGAGATCCAAGCAATAATTCGCTCGAGTGACACATAGACTCCAGTTGACCAAAATGGGTAAGTGACTCCGGGAATACTATACTCAGATGATCCCATAGCTCTATCTATCTATATCTATATATCTATAGATAGACATAGATAGATATAGATAAGAAGATATTGATGAGGTAAGGCTACCAGAAATATAAAGAATGGCAATGCTAAGTCGATCCAGGATTCTTATTAAGAATTATGAACCCTAATCTTTCCCTAGCAGGAAAATAAGGATGGAAAAATAAATAGTTTAAGAATAGGAAGAATGAATTAATAAATCCCCATCTCCCAGATCAACTATAAATGAATGCTGTAGCGGAACCAAATCATGATTTGCTCCTTTTGTCTATCCGACCCCTCAAGCATAGAACGAACCGGAAAATGATTTCTATGCCATTGCTGTCTTCCCCTATTAGGGGAGGGGGAGCATATTATGAATCATTTGATTCATTGATGAATGCGGATTTAGATAATCCAGAGGGCTCATCATTTGTTGTGCAATAAAATATTTTTGACCGACCGGTCGAGATAGACTCAGCTAAAGAGAGAGCTTTTATCGCGGCCTGATTTGCTTTTCCCTTCCAAATATTTCTACGAATTCGTTTTCTGGATTTAGAAGTACGCTTCTTTGGAACTGCCATGATGAACAATGCTTTTTTCATTCATATATTTCGATGTGATAAACATATATGTGCATATCTATCTAGATAGATCTTACTATATGGATGTTAAAATGGATATTAAATGTACTCCACTTTTATATATCATGTTATTCTATACAGTATAGAGATGCATGTGCATATATATATAGGTATGCATATCTCTCGTTATTTTATTACTATTCCCCAAGGAACCTAAAGATCCAGCTCTCTGCCGTTATCTTTATAATTTGCAAAAATTACGCTATTTCCCTATATGAATAATGATTCACTGCAAAATCCATCTGTTCATTTATACTTATTTTGACAGATTAAATTTACTACAAATCAAATCGTGTCGATGTCTCAACTTACGTACACCGTGTCCTCCTTATAGAAAATGTGTTTCTTTATTAAATGGTCAATTCATCTCTGGGAGGATCATGTGAGATTCCCTCTCATCCTTTATTCTTTTTTCTAACGGGAATGCCTGATATTTGTAGTAGATCTATTACAAATCAAGAATAAATAGACATTTTGACGTTCCGTCCATCCATCCGGTCCTAATCCTAATGATGTGGATTGACAAACATCATAAGACCTATCTGGCTCGTTCGGAGCTGTTCACCCTTGGTATGTATATTGTATATGCATTTATTGTTTAGTATTTGGGTGACTATGGATTAACAGCGGATATGTATCGAACAGATTCGATAAAATATCAGGAACTGGAGGAATAGCTTTCTAATTGGTTTTATTTTTGCCAGGTCTCACAGAAATATTTCTGTGAGACCTTTGAATAGTGTTAAATATCTCTTCTCTATCTCTATTGGTTCATAAAAGTCTATGTGATATAAGATAATGTATGGGGAAAAATGTACAATTTTTGATGTGCACAATTCTATCTCGTTAACGAGTACCCGAACCAATAGTTATGAACTAGAGTTCATGTTCATCTAGCATTTCATATCAATTAATAATGAGTCAGCTGAAACTTTCGATTTGTGGAAGGAGAAGAAAAGAATATATAGATGGGATCCATATCCACATCCCATCCTCCTGGTTAACGCCTTTTTTATTCGTTCCTTTCGCAATCCAGTGGATCGGAAACCAACCAGGAATGGAAAAAAAAAAATAATAATAAGAATATTTCTAAAGATTACTCGATCTTTCTATGGAACTTATATATAAATATGTTTGGATCGTGCCCTTCCTTCCACTTTCAGCCTCTGTACCAATAGGATTGGGATTATTCCTTTTTCCAAGGGCAACTGGAGGTCTTCGTCATATATGGGCTCTTGTCAGCATTTCCCTGCTAGGTATAGCTATGTTCCTTTCTTTCAATCTATTCTTGCAGCAAATTACCGGCGGTCCCGTCTATCAATATTTATGGTCCTGGACCATAAATAAGAATTTCTCCTCAGAGCTGGGTTATTTGATTGATCCGCTTACTTCCATTATGCTAATATTAGTTACTACTGTCGGAATCATGGTTATGATCTACAGTGGTAATTATATGTCTCATGACCAGGGGTATGTGAGGTTTTTTGCTTATCTTAGCCTTTTCAATGCTTCTATGCTGGGGTTAGTTATTAGTCCTAATCTAGTGCAAATATATATATTTTGGGAATTAGTAGGAATGTGTTCTTATTTATTAATAGGTTTCTGGTTTACCCGACCCAGTGCAGCCAATGCTTGTCAAAAAGCGTTTATCACTAATCGTGTAGGGGATTTTGGATTATTATTAGGAATCCTAGGTTTCTATCGAATAACAGGGAGCTTCGAATTTAGATATTTGTCAGGAAGATCTAATGAATCGATCGCCAATAATGAGATTAGTTTATTCCTTGCTATTCTGTGTGCTCTTCTATTATTCTCAGGCCCGGTAGCTAAATCCGCACAATTTCCACTTCATGTATGGTTACCTGATGCTATGGAAGGGCCTACTCCTATATCAGCTCTTATACATGCTGCTACTATGGTAGCAGCGGGTATTTTTCTCGTAGCTCGATTGTTTCCTCTTTTAAGAGTTATACCTTTCATGATGAATATCATCTCTTGGACAGGGGGAATAACGGCTCTGTTGGGAGCGACTATGGCTCTCGCTCAAAGTGATCTTAAAAGAGGTTTGGCTTATTCTACTATGTCTCAATTAGGTTATATGATGTTAGCTCTAGGTACAGACTCTTATCGAGCTGCTCTGTTCCATCCGATTACACATGCCTATTCTAAAGCCTTATTGTTCCTAGGATCTGGATCAGTGATCCATTCCATGGAATCCCTTGTTGGATATTGTCCCGGTGAGAGTCAAAATATGGCTCTCATGGGCGGTTTAAGTAAATACATGCCAATTACAGGAACAACCTTTCTTTTAGGCACACTTTCTCTTTGTGGTATCCCCCCTTTTGCTTGTTTTTGGTCTAAAGATGAAATTCTTAGTGGTAGTTGGCTATATTCTCCCATTCTTGGGGGAATAGCTCGGTTCGCAGCAGGACTCACCGCATTTTACATGTCCCGTATGTATTTTCTTGTTTTCGAAGGAGATCTACGCGTAAATTTGTATAATGACCCTATTCCGTTTTATTCAATATCTATGTGGGGGGAGAAAGAATCTGGTACATTCACCGGAGCTGCAATGGGTTCTACGCCGCAATTTTCAAGGAATAGAAACTCTTCCTATGAAGGAACATTTAAACTCCCGGAGAAGATGGAACAATTTTATAGGAAAAGCATGAGATATCCAGTTATCACTCGTCCCCTCGAGAAAGGGGATACTCTGTATCCTAAGGAATCGGACAATGCAATGCTATTGCCTTTACTTGTGCTGGGAATATCCACTCTATTTGTTGGATTTATAGGAGTTTCTTTTGTTCAAAGAGGAATAATTTATGATAGATTATCTCAATGGCTAACTCCATTGATGACCCACTCTCATGAGTGCCACTCCGAGAATTGGTCCAAATTTCTTGTATATGCGATTCCCTCAGTCGGTATAGCATTCTCTGGCATATTCATAGCCTTTATCCTATATGGACCTATTCATTTATCCTCACCAAATTTTGGGTATAAAAAAGATCCCCCCTTAAGGGGTATCCCGGCGGACCGATTCATCAATATAATATACAATTGGTCATATTACCGAGGTTACATAGATTTATATTATGACATAATATTTAGTAAGGGTATACGGGGATTGGCTAAACTAACTTATTCATTTGATCGATGGGTAATTGATGGAATTATAGATCGAGTTGGTATCCTAGGTCTATTTGTAGGAGAGGGAATTAAATATTTAGGAGGGGGACGGGCATCTTCCTATCTATTTGTGTTATTGTTCTGTGCAGTAATATTTCTGTTTTATATTTATATTAATTTATATTAATTTCTATTAGTTAATTTATATTAGAATCTTTTTTGAAAGAAAATACAGATAAAAAAATAGTGATTGATCAGGTATAATTCCAATCATTGAAGTAATGACGGTACGATCGCTGATATGGATTCCTCTCACTTCAACGCTTCCCACTACTTCATATACCAAAATCACCGGCAGATCGGATCTAATCTCACGTATCCCGGCATTCAACCAGCCCATGATCCGAACGAAGGCTATACAGCATGGAGCGGGCAGAGAGATGAAAGGACCGACAGGGGGACCTTCTCCTGCTCGATCAAAATCAATTCTATGATCGAATAGCAGTTCCAAGTGCCATGATGTCCGCTCCGTTTCACTCAACGAAGGGTTCGGAAAGACAGGTAAGGGAGTCTAGTTGAGACTATCTCACCATTACCTTCTAGCTCTTAGGATAATAAGCAGGCCCCTTGTCCCTGGCAGGGAGAGAGAGGTCTTTGTTGCCCTTCGGTAGAGTGAATATACCTAGCGAACTGGCAGGTCCGCAGCACCGTGGAGATCGATTGATCAATATGCATCTCGGGGCAGTGGAGAAGATCATGGTGATGGTTGACCGCCGCCTCCCCTTGCCCTGGGGGCTCTCCGGGGAGGCGAAGGGGATTGCTATCGTCACCTTCTCTCCTTATAATATAGGGTGGGGTGTATGCAAAGTTCCAGAAGTTCCGAAGGAAGCTTTGGGCTTCTCAACGGTTCATGCACTGGTCATAGGTCGGTCCAAAGAACAAGAATCTTGAACGTAGATGAGATCTAACCCCCCCTTCCTCAGTAGCTCAGCGGTAGAGCGGTCGGCTGTTAACTGACTGGTCGTAGGTTCAAATCCTACTTGGGGAGATCAGA